CAAATAAATTGCGAAGACGATCCAAGTAATAAAGGCCCAAGTTTCCTTTGGATCCCAACTCCAATATGATCCCCATGCTTCATTAGCCCATACTGCTCCTGAAAGAATACCTATGGTTAAAAAGATAAATCCTAGGCTAATCACACGATAACTCCAAAAATCTAATTGTTGAATCAATTGAGCCTTGTAATAATTCTTAGCATAAAAAATATTGTTTCTTTCATTCTTGTATTGGATTTCACCAAACGAAAATGACTCATTTAATTTTAATAAATTATTACTTTTAGAACTATAAAAAATCTTTCTAAATGTAATGACTAGAAGTGCTACTGATAATAATGATCCACAAAGAAGAGCCGCATAGCTTAATATCATCATACTTACGTGCATTATTAACCATTCCGATTGTAGAGCGGGTACTAATATTGTGGGTTTCCGTATTTCATTTAAAAGACCCGATGTAGCAAAACCTTGGGTAAAAATAGTACTTGAAGCAGTTATTGTGGTTAAATAATTTTTTCTTATTTTGAAATAAGGCACTATATGAATAAGGGAGAAACTCCATGAAAGAAAAATTAATGATTCATATAAATCACTTAGCGGGAAATGTCCCGAATAAATCCAACGGGTGAGCAATAATCCTGTTAGACATAAAAAAGTAGCTATCATTCCCTTTTCTGACGAATCATATGTTATGATTTCATTGCCAAATAAGGTTATCAAATGAATTGTAATTACAATTGAAACAATAGAAAAGGAAATATGAGTTAATATATGCTCTAAAGTTGAAAATATCATAAAAATGAAAAAAAAAAAGGGGGGGAATCCCCATATAAATTTAATTAATAAATATAAATAGGGAATTTGATTTATTTTTATTATAGGATGTATTGGATCTCTTTTAGAAGATGGCATGCCGCCACTCGGACTCGAACCGAGATGCTCTAGCACTGCTTCCTAAGAGCAGCGTGTCTACCGATTTCACCATAGCGGCTTGCTCGAACTCATAATAGCCTATTTATATTCAATCGTCGAGATTGAATAAGTCAATTCACTCAAATAAGTTTTTTTAGTAAAGATTCAAGTAGTTTATATATTAGCCAATATATTAGTATTAGCCAAAAATAGAAAAATAGAATTCTTGCAACTAGAGAATTCTCGCGAAAAAAAAACTTTTTTTTTTTCATTTTTTACTTTTATTATTATTGTCATTATTAATTATTATTATTTCTGCTTTATCTGATGATTTCAGAAAAAAAAAAAAGAAATTTTATCAATGAATCTAAAATATGTCTATTTTTGACTACTCCAAATTGACACTTGTACATAATATCTCAACAATGAGGTTTTTTTATTGATTGGACTAAAAGTTGTAGATATATGATAAATATATTCCATATAGTAAATAAATGAAGAAGTAAGAAAGTTATCCAAAAATTTTTAACATGAAATCAATTAGTTTCAACAATTCATTAATTTTAACTAAAAATCTTATATCTGCCCTTCCCGAGAAAGATAAAAATTTTTCATTATCATTATTGTAAAGGTCGATGGGGAAAATAAGACTCCCCACCACCAAAATCTGATTGAAAATATACTAAATACTAAAACTAAAAAAAATAAAAATACAATATTTTTGATTTCTTTAGATTTCAGAAAATACAAGAATTTTTATTTTTATCTTATAAGAAAAGAATAAGATAAGATTAAAAGTCTAGGACTGCCAATTCTTTTATTATTTAATATAGAAATATAGATATAGATATTAACAAATATAGATATAGATAATTACTGATCCAATTTTTTGAGTCAAATCCATTCTGATTATTCCAATCTTTTAGGACTTAGTTGTTTGTCGTACAAAAAAACTTTTTGAATTCCCGGTAGAAAGAGATTTCCCTAATGACAAAGCTTTTAACGCTGCCCAATATCCTTTCCTTTTCCAAATATTTTTACGAATACGCTTTTTTGATATCGAAGTACGTTTTTTTGGAACTGCCATTTAAAAATGAAGAAGTTACTCATTGTTATAGTTGGATGTGAAAGACATCTATTGTTCAAAACCAATTATTTTTTCTTATTCATGATCTATTTTTCTCTAAAAAAGATTCTCTTCATAAAAAAGAAATATAGATATATCTGTAAAAATTTGATCAAAAATGACTCGAAATAACATAAAAAATTTTTGATTCCATACACTATTCGTAAAACCAAAAATTTTTGGTTTGGAACTCTTAATTCTCGTTGTTTATATCTCAAAGTGATATCTTTAGAATCTGCTATGTGATAGAAATCAAACTTAATAAAATAAATAAAGAGCCTAAAAGACCTTTATTTTCGTCATTCTATTCTATACTTTATTTACATGTAATAAAATACCTCAAAGGATTGTAAACTTTTGCCTAAAAACGTGAGTCTTTTTTTAGTAATCTTTTTTTAGTAAAACTTGAGAAAAAATACACCTAAATTCCATTTTCAAATTCGAATGAGACTAGTAAGAAAGATCCGTTTTTTTGATAAAAAAGTTCATTTTAGATCTATAATCTTCTAAACTTTACTAATAATTTGTTTTGATTGAAATGGAAAACAATCAATCCCATAATGAATTAGTTAATGAGTTGAAATAAAGTAACTAAAATAAAGAGTTTTTTCATTAGACCAATGACCTTAGTTAATCCTATAATTCATATAATTCATATCAACATCAGTACTCTTTTTAGCCTAAATTTTTAAGCTTGTTTTATTATTTTTATTAATTATTATTACGATTATTAATTATTACGAGAATTTCTCGTAATAATATAAATTTTCCTATTTATATTTATATTCTTTTTATTTATATTTTATATATGGCACTTGGTCATATCATTTCTCCAATTGTAACTTCTTGTTTTGAATATTTAAACGATTTTGAAAAGACTCAAAATAAATACTAATATAAAATTATTAAATAAATTTAATAAATTAGTGCATATCCTTATTTTTTAGTGACTTTTTCGAAAGAGGTAAGATCCGGTGAATCGGAAACAATTAATTAAGAATAAAAAACTTTTTTTATGGAACAGACATATCAATATGCGTGGATAATACCTTTTCTTCCACTTCCAGTTCCTATGTTAATAGGGGTGGGACTTCTTCTTTTTCCGACGGCAACAAAAAGTCTTCGCCGTATGTGGGCTTTTCAGAGCGTTTTATTGTTAAGTATAGTCATGATTTTTTCCATGAATCTGTCTATTCAGCAAATAAATAGCAGTTCTGTCTATCAATATGTATGGTCTTGGATTATCAATAATGATTTTTCTTTAGAATTCGGATACTTAATCGATCCACTTACTTCTATTATGTCAATATTAATCACTACTGTTGGAATTTTAGTTCTTATTTATAGTGATAATTATATGTCTCATGATCATGGATATCTGAGATTTTTTGCTTATATGAGTTTTTTCAGTACTTCCATGTTGGGATTAGTTACTAGTTCAAATTTGATACAAATTTATATTTTTTGGGAATTGGTTGGAATGTGTTCGTATCTATTAATAGGATTTTGGTTCACACGACCTGTTGCAGCAAAGGCTTGTCAAAAAGCGTTTGTAACTAATCGTGTTGGTGATTTTGGTTTATTATTAGGCATTTTGGGGTTTTATTGGGTAACAGGAAGTTTCGAATTTCGCGATTTATTCCAAATATTAAATAACTTGATTTCTACTAATGAGGTCAATTTTTTATTTGTTACTTTGTGCGCTGTTCTATTATTTGGCGGTGCTATTGCTAAATCTGCACAATTTCCCCTTCATGTATGGTTACCTGATGCAATGGAAGGGCCGACTCCTATTTCAGCTCTTATACATGCTGCTACGATGGTAGCAGCAGGAATTTTTCTTGTAGCTCGACTTATGCCTCTTTTCATAGTCATACCCCACATCATGAATTTTATCTCTTTTATAGGGATAATAACAGTTTTTTTAGGAGCTACTTTAGCTCTTGCTCAAAAAGACATTAAGAGGGGTTTAGCCTATTCTACAATGTCTCAATTGGGTTATATGATGTTAGCTCTAGGTATGGGGTCTTATCGCAGTGCTTTATTTCATTTGATTACTCATGCCTATTCCAAAGCATTATTGTTTTTAGGATCGGGATCTGTTATTCATTCGATGGAAACTCTTGTTGGATATTGTCCAGAAAAAAGCCAGAACATGGTACTTATGGGAGGTTTAACAAAACATGTACCAATTACTAAAAATTCTTTTTTATTAGGTACACTTTCTCTTTGCGGTATTCCACCCCTTGCTTGTTTTTGGTCCAAAGATGAAATCCTTAATGATAGTTGGTTGTATTCACCTATTTTTGCAATAATAGCTTGGTCTACGGCGGGATTAACCGCATTTTATATGTGTCGGATTTATTTACTTACTTTTGAAGGACATTTAAACGTTCATTTTCAAAATTACAGTGGAAAAAGGAATACCCCCTTGTATTCAATATCTCTATGGGGTAAAGAAGGTTCAAAAATAACTAAAAAAAACTTTCCTTTGCTAAATTTATTAAAAATGAACAAGAATGAACGTCTTTCTTTTTTTTCAAATTCAAATCAAGTATATAAATTTGAGAAATTTGATGAGAATGTAAGAAATCCAATCCAACCCTTTCTTTATATTCCGAATTTTGGCAATACCAAGAGTTCTTTGTATCCTTATGAATCGGATAATACTATGTTATTTCCAATAATTATATTAATTCTATTTACTTTGTTCGTTGGATTTTTAGGAATTCCTTTCAATCAAGACGTGGATATATTAACCAAATGGCTAACCCCGTCTATAAATCTTTTACATAAAAATTCAAACAATTTAATAGATTGGTATGAATTTTCTAAAGATGCAGTTTTTTCAGTCAGTATAGCCTCTTTCGGAATATTGATAGCATTTTTTTTATATAAACCTGTTTATTCATCTTTTCAAAATTTGAACTTAATTAATTCATTTGTTAAAATGGGTCCT